GGTTAACGATGGCTCTGATGGGCGGTTTTGCTAGAATAGGTAATAATGAGATCACCGTTTTAGTAAATGATGCGGAGAAGAGTAGTGACATTGATCCCCAAGAAGCTCAGCAAACTCTTGAAATAGCGGAAGCCGACTTGAGGAAAGCTGAAAGTAAGAGACAAACAATTGAGGCAAATCTAGCTCTCAGACGAGCTAGGACACGAGTAGAGGTTCTCAATGTGATTTCGTAACTAGTCGGTGCGCCCGAATCGAATAATCCTAATCCAAAGAATTTTTGTTTATACACATATGGATTCTTCCGATTGAATCCAATCAAATACAATCAAGTGGAATCGGATTCTGATGTAAGGAAAAAAGTTTGAGTTTCAATTCGAAAATCAAATCGAATAGGATAGAAAAGATACAAAATCAGTAAGTAGAAAAACTTATTAGATACCATTGACCATGGTATCTAATAAGTTCTACCTACTATTGGATTTGAACCAATGACTCCCGCCGTATGAAAGCAATACTCTAACCACTGAGTTAAGTAGGTCATTTATGATTATAAGGAGAAAAAAAAGGACCCCTCCCATTGATGGATTATAAATGCAATAAGACTTCGAAGCAATACCAATCAAAAAGATCAAAGAGATACGATGTTGGATCATGGAATATTCATCTTGACAAGAAATTATCTCCATAATATGATAAAATATGTATCACAAGCACAAGGGCTATAGCTCAGTTAGGTAGAGCACCTCGTTTACACGTGCGCCAATGTTTTTCAGAAGAGTCCATCATGCAATCAAAGAATTGATCTTTTTGAGAAATCAATGTCTGACTCCAGGATTTTTAGGGAACAAAACAAGAGAACAATAGCCTGACAAATGGTTCGGTTCGATTCAGGTTCCCATTTAGGAACCAAATGGAATCCATCATTGATTTGAGATATTGATAAGGTGAATACCTAGTCTATTCAATGCTAGGCATAATGAGTATAAGGACCTCAAAATTTCTCTTTTTGTCCTATGAACCTTAAGGCGTATGAAGTTTCATATTTGATTCTTTAATCAGGATGATAGAGACTCCATTTAACTTAGGTTAATCTAGGCCAGAAGCAAACCTACGTCAAGATAACCTTTCTTTGAAACACTTTGGTAGTGCTCCTATATCACAATCCAAATAATGAATCCGAGCACGTGGAGCCATTTCCTTATTTTTCTGTCAAGAAAAAAAATATGGTAGACTAACTGATATTTCTAGCAGTTAATGAAAGAGCCCAATGCAAAAAAAAAAAATGCATGTTGGGTCTTTGAAAGAGTTCGAATCATTTTGATAAGAATAAGTTCGATCTCTTTTACCGAGAAGGTCTACGGTTCGAGTCCGTATAGCCCTATAATAATATAATAATCAAAATTGAAATACAAAAAGTTCTATAGTTTTCATTTACTCAATTACTGTATTTTTTGTTGTTTGTAACCGGTCGCTCGTGGTTGCTTGGTTCATCGAAATAAAATCATTCCCATAAGCTTGCTTATGGGGGGCTCGTTCAGAGCAGAACATAAAACGGAAAACAAAAGCCCATTTCAATCGTTATTATTTTTTTTTTTTTTTTTCGAATCTCGGATAAAGAAACCCATTTTTTTTAGTAATTCATTTTTTTCGTATGTGAATTCCATATGATTTTGCCTCCAAAAATTCACCAAAAATGAGTGGGTATACCAAGGAAAAGAAGTCTCACTAACTCTTTGATTGTGGACAGTAAAGGAGGCAAAATCATGACATGAATCCGGTTAAAAATGAAAACTCCGACCTAACCCCACTCAAACCGAATAGTAAGTCACATGGATATAGGAGCGGATTACTGTATTTGTCGACACGTCCGCGTTTGAAAAACGAAGATCTTTTCATAAACAGAAAACAAAATATATATAGAAAATCGAATCGAAAATCGATTGAATTTCGAATTCGAATATTAAAAATTTCAAAATTCGAAATCAAAATGAGAATTCTATTTTTCATTTTTTTTTTCTAAAAGCCCGAAGCGAGGTTAAAGCAAGAGAGTTTTATTTGTTTTATTTGTTTTGTTTGTATAAGAGATTTATACTATACTGAAATAAAATCGAAGGAAGTGTAATGAAAATAGGAGTACAATCGAGAAACGAGACATCACAGCAAACAAGTGAAACTGTGTGGTTCGACCAAAATGCATTTTGGTTTTGACTAACCTGTTACCGACGACTTGACAATGAATTCCAATTCTAATCGAGGAATTCGGTATATTTTCGACATTCAAAGGAGTTCGTCTATGTTTCTGCTTTACAAATATGATATTTTCTGGGCATTTCTAATAATATCAAACGTTATTCCTATTTTTGCATTTCTTATTTCCGCGGTTTTAGCCCCGATTAGGAAAGGACCAGAGAAGCTTTCTAGTTATGAATCGGGTATAGAACCAATGGGCGATGCTTGGTTACAATTTCGAATCCGTTATTATATGTTTGCTCTAGTTTTT